GCTGAGGCTATCGAATCTGTAATAGGGAGTTCCCAGTTTTCACTGGCTCTGATGAACTGTTCGGAAGGCCAGAAGCAGTTCCAACATCTTCTGAGGTCGAGTCGTCTTCTATGAATCTTCCATCTCCGGATCTCAAGATTAGGTGAAACTCTTCAGAAGCAACAGTCTCTGTTGAGGAAAGAAGGGGAAAAGAGAAGGGCGGGCATGCATCTGGGTAGGTGAATTCCATGGATCTGATTTCCGGAGTTTCTAATTAAAGTTTGAGAGTTGGGTCTATCCAACCAAACAAAATATTGATTGGACAGGTTGGGGCATCCATCTGCAGATGTCTCCTCCTTGCTTATTAGTCGAGTGCGAGTGAAGCGAGAAAACTACAAGCGCTAACGCGCGCTCCGGCTTTCGAGCCTACGCTTGCTCCCTGCTGCAATTGATCCATCTTTTGAAAGCTATTCCTTTCCCCCAGAAGTGTTGATATGGGCCCAAAGGCCCAGGCAGAAGGAGGAGCTCCTCCGAAAACAACTCTTTAATTTCTGGCTCCCCGACCGAGCATCTGGTTCAAAATATAGTAGAGAGAGGAGCAAGCGTAGGCTCGAAAGCCGGAGCGCGCGTTAGCGCTTGTAGTTTTCTCGCTTCCACAGGCTGGGGTTCAGGGGCAAAGGAAAGGAGGACCCGTAACCATTGAAGGGAGAGGCCGGCCGCTACACCTCTGATTGATTCGGGAGGTTATGACATATCTTGCTAAGCCCAGGCGGATCTGGCTTGATTCCCCAGCAAGCGTAGGCGCCTACACGCGCGTTAGCGCTTGTAGTTTTCTCGCTCCTTCTGAATCTACGGATTTTTAGGCTGGGACAAAAACGTTAGTAACTATATAAAAACTCCAACTATTACCGTAGGTAATTTAAGGTAAGCATCACAAGTAGACACTATAGTAGATAGTATTCATAGGAGGAACAAGGTTAGCTCATAAGTCAGTTGACGACAGAGTTGGAAAGGGGTATTCTCTTTCAACTAGAGGAGCGAAGCAGCTCGACTGGTTGGAGAGGAGATCGAACGGGTGTTATCCTTAGTCACCTTTATAGTCGTTGTGCAGTCGTAGTTGTTCTTTAGCTGTATAGCGAAGCAAGGAATTTAGCTAGTAGCAGAAGGGATTCTCAGGTGAGAAGCATTCGTCTAGCTAAGAGTGAAGCGCTTTAGGTGGTTGTACGACACAGGTGTGGAAAGAGCAAGCGTAGGCGCCTACACGCGCTAGCTAGCTTTCCCTTTTCTCGCTTCCTAAAAAAAAGGTTTATTGGTGAGAAAAGCAAAGCAAATTCTTTGCCTAGTCTTTTTTGACTCTAACCTTAGCCTTTGCTTAGCAACTAATGTGGCTCTGACAAGACCTAAGGCCTGCGCTACTACTACTGCACCTAGCATGATGGAAAGTGAGATGGCTTTACTATATGGTCGTAGTGCGTTGAGCCCTAGGGTAGGGGGTCAAAGGCGGTTTCGGTAGGGTGAGAGCAATCTTGGATTACCTGTGCACAATGGAGTGAGTGCAGACAGAAATCGTATCCTATTTGCACCATTGGGCATGAGGTTGCCTGACGCACTACTTCTAAATGATGAGGCGAACAACACAGGTACGGTCTCATTAGAAGGAGAGGGTGTGTTTGAGCCCACCATATCGTAAACCCTTGGTTTAGACATACTACTAAAACGAATCGTAGGTCTCTAACATAAGACTGAACTAAACTATCTGCCAATGGAAAAGACTGAAAATGAGTATTCCTTCTCATGGCATCTCCTAGACCTATGACTCGATCTGGAGATCGAAGTAGGGTTGTCCTATGACCTTTAATTGCATTTCGTAAGACTATTGCTTTAGCGGTCAAGGGTTTCCAACACTTCTTAGTGACATAATCAAGGATCCCCCCTTTTTGGTAGCCATGTCGGTATCCATACGTATGAGCACGAGCCCCTTCAAACCTTTCCCTAATAGATATGAGAATGATTGGTTTAGGTTGGGTTAGTAAAAGAAATAGAGACGATGATTTCATATCGATGAGTTTAGAGCTATTTTTTCTTTGGGACGCTTTCCTTCTCTCTAGTGGGGAAGCAAGCGAGAAAAGGGAAAGCGCGCTAGCGCGTGTAGGCGCCTGCGCTTGCTCCTGGTGATTCCCGGGAATGCGTCGGGAGTGGTGGTCCAGTTAGACCAACAGAAGTCATGGGATGATGATAACTAAACTCATAGGGCTAGTGTTGATTCATTCTGCTCACTAGCCTAAAATAGTGTTAGCTTCTTTCAAGAAGATGGATTCAATCGGAAGCTCCCTGCCTGGATATACATACTGCGGTGCGAACCAAGAACGTCCAATCCGAGCGAGAGTTTCGGGTTTGGTGAGCATCAAACACGCCGTCGCGTCGACTCCCGGAAAATCGCCATCAATCGTGGTTGCGCCTGTGACGACGGGAACGGCCAACACGCTTCCCAACACGGGTTCTTGTAGGTGTTTGGACCGGGTGACCAGGATGGTATAGGCGGAAGGTGGGAATCGAGCATTACTGGCAGTAAAGGCGCTCTCGGAGTATCACCATGATCTGGTTGGGGTAAGGAGATCAATAGCGTTGTGCTATGGAAGCGGGGAGGAACTGATTGTCTAATAGTTGTGGGACTCAGCAAGCGTAGGCTCGAAGGAGCGCGCTCGCGCGCTTTCCGTTTTCTCGCTGGGTTGACTGGCTAGCTCGTGCAATCAACGAAAAATGCCTTCGCCTTAGTAAGCTAGTTTTGGTTGCTAAGCAAGCCTGGTTCTCCGGGCACTACGGTAGGACGTGGATCGATCATGACGAGAATGGACTTCTCCGTAATGGTTTGGTTTAGAGGAGTCAAAGTCCTGTTCCCCCTCCCTTCTCGACCAGACGAAGGAGATATGAATTCAATTCAGGCGGGTAAGGGCTTGGCTTGACCCTGTGTCCTCTCCTGGTCGGGTCGGAGGCGAAGACTGGCAAAGTTCATCATTCAGTGGTGGGGTCTTCATAGAAAAGAAGGCGTCCCCCAACGAGTGGCAGATTTGGATGGAGTCTCGCTCATAGAGGAAGAGTACGCGCGCTAGCGCGCTACGGCTTACGAAGTTGATCAGAACGCCCTTCGGGCAACCAACCAAACCCGCCACATAAAATTCCGATCAACAACTTGGAGGTATGGCTGAGTGGCTTAAGGCATTGGTTTGCTAAATCGACATACAAGAAGATTGTATCATGGGTTCGAATCCCATTTCCTCCGGCACGGAAGTGGAACGGGCGGGCGAAATTACGTGAGAGAAAGAACCTCTTGGTGGAGTCCCTCGGAGGACAGAATAGCACTACTTAGTGACTAGGAGCGGAGAGCCCGTTGCGCGTTGTTTTTGTTTGACCGGCCTATCTTCTTTCTAGTTGCAAGCTCCCTCCGGCCGTCCAGGGGCTGGACGGCTCTCGGTTCTTGAGCATGTTGGGAGATTAGGCGGCAGTTGAAAGAGCTGCTCGAAAGCTTGACGAACAAGCGAGAAAAGGGAAAGCGCTAACGCGCGTGTAGGCGCCTGCGCTTGCTCCTAACTCTTTTTTTAGTAAAGGGCTTTTCCCAACCTAGTCAAGGGGCGCTATTCGATGAATAAAAGTGACTTTAGGAAAGTGGTTCAGGTAGCTCAGCTGGTTAGAGCAAAGGACTGAAAATCCTTGTGTCAGTGGTTCGAATCCACTTCTAAGCGGGCGAAGGGTCCAAAGGACACTAGCCGGATTTGGAAATTCAAGTGAAAGAGGAAGCGAGAAAAGGGAAAGCGCGCTAGCGCGTGTAGGCGCCTGCGCTTGCTCCTCTCAAGGCTTTCGAGCCTGCGCTTGCTCCTCTCTCTGCTTTCGAGCCTGCGCTTGCTCCTGCACTATACGGCTGAAGCGCCTCGCCCTATCTTGCTGGAGGCAGATTTTCTAAAAAAAGCGGTTGAAACCTCGGATTGGTTCTCGCGTCCCTGTGCCCAAAAGGATGGGCGAGTTCGGTTCGAGTCTTCATCGATCGGGTGGATCTATATGCTCCGGGGGGGTGAGACGAGGTGTAGCGCAGTCTGGTCAGCGCATCTGTTTTGGGTACAGAGGGCCATAGGTTCGAATCCTGTCACCTTGATGTGAGACTTTCAGGGGCCGAAGTGCAAAGCCCCGCAGCCGTTCCGTGGTCCGGAAGGCAGGCGAAGAGCGCACAATAAAATAACAATATGCCTTTCCATAGAAACAATCCGATGTCCTACTTTCTGATTTTTTTTTGTTAAAACCTTTTTTTTTAGTAAGCGAGAAAACGGAAAGCGCGCGAGCGCGCTCCTTCGAGCCTACGCTTGCTTTCTATTATATATTGTTTCATTTTTATAAAGTTTTTTTCCAGCGAGAAAACGGAAAGCGCTAAGGCGCGCTCCTTCAGAGCCTACGCTTGCTCTAATAGTTTAAGAAACTTTGTTAATATTACTTCGTATCTTTCTAACAATTCCTCAAGCTGGACCCTTTGGTATCAACGTTCTTCTTGAACCTTTCCCGGCGTTCAGAACCAGCCTTGAAGTGAATGAATTAGAAAGAACGAAGAAGTAAGGAAATGAGACGACTCTTTCTTGAACTATATCATAAAAAGATCTTCCCCTATATACCAATCACGAGTTTTTCTCCGTTCCTCTCGTATATCGTCGTAACTCCCTTAATGCTAGGTTTTGAAAAAGACTTTTCATGTCATTCCCTTTTAGGTCCGATTTGGATCCCTCCGTTGTTTCCTTTTCCTCCCGCACCTTTTCCTCGAAATGAGAAAGAAGATGGTACACTCGAATTGTCTTATTTTAGTGCTTATTGCTTGCCAAAGATCGTCCTTCTACAATTGGTAGTTCACCGGGTTATTCAAATAAGTCGTGTTTTCCGTGGTTTTCCCATGTTACAACTTCTGTACCAATTCGGTCGATCCGGAATGGATCGGTTAAACATTCTATTAGGGATCCCGGTCTTGACTCTTCTGTGTGGTATTC